TCTGATGAATCCGCCCAAGCAGGCTTACTAATGGGATGTCCTGAAAAGTTACAAAATTTCGCTTTAGCCAATGATCCAATCAAAGGAATAATTGGAACTATAGTATCAAACTTTTTAATAAAAATATCTATAATAAATGACTTTTCTAACATTTGACTCCTTACTGCTGAAGGAGTTGGTCGTACACTTGAAAGATAACCCAGAAAATCGATAAAATGATTGGATAATTGGTTTATATGAATCCTATCCGGTTGAGACCAAAAGTAAAAATGACATTCCCATAAATTTACAAGGTAATATTTCCATTTCTTCATCAAAAGAGGGGTTCCTTTTGAAGACAAAATGGATTTTCCTTGAAATCTGAAATACTGTATGAAAGGATCCTTGAACAACCATAGGATAGTATTAAAATCATTACGAAAATCCACTAAAAAATGTTCTATTTTTCTATAAAAATGTGTTCGATCAAGAAAAGCTCTAGAAGACGTTGATCGTAAATGATAAGATTGTTTACGGAGAAAAACAAATATGGATTCCGATTCATATACATGAAAATTATATAGGAACAGGAAAAATCTTTGATTCTCTTTTGAAAAAAAGAGAATCATTTTCGTTTTTTGAGTAATAAGACTATTCCAATTATGATACTTGTAGAGAAAGAATCTCAATAAGTGCAAAAAGGTAGCATCTTGTATCCAAGAGCGAAGGGTTTGAACCAATAGTTCCAGATGGATAGGGTAGGGTATTAGTATATCTAATACATGATTTAAATGTAATAATTTATCCTCTAAAAAGGGAAATATGGAATGAATTGATCGTAAAGTAGTCATAGATTTGTCTATTTCTTTACTTTCTGGGGAAGATACTAATCGCAGTGAGAATGGAAGTTCCACAATGACTGCAACCCCCTCTGATATCATTTGAGAATCCAAATTTTGATTATGCCCGAAAAAAAAATTTGGATTAGAATCATTCGTAAAAATAATCAAATGCTTCTGTTGATACATTCGAGTAATTAAACGTTTAACAATTATTAAACTATATTTTTTGTCATAACCTAAATTTTCCATAGGCTCATAAAGAATCGATTTATTTAACCCATGATCATGAGCAAGTGCATAAATGTATTCCTGAAAGAGAAGTGGGTATAGGAAGTCCCGTTCTCGCGATCTATCTATCTTTAAATAGCCTTGTAATTCCTCCATTTGAAATTCGATTTGAACCAAAACCGGGGATTTCTTGGGTCATCAAATGATACGATACATAGGTACGATACAGTCAAAACAAGGTATCAAGGTATATAGTAAGAAAAGATACCTTGGAAATGATTAATCCATGGATTCTCTCTTTTTCCATCCGATTGGTTCTTGTTCGTTATAAGATACCGAAGATGTTTAGAAATCCTTTATTTTTGCAACCCGATCGCTCTTTTGACTTTAGAATTATATTTCTCAATATACTGTTTCTTTTACACATTCGTCTCCGCACAGGGATATAATTAATAGAATAGTTAGGATTCAAAAAAAAAGTGAAGAATCCACTTATTAAATTATTAAAGTGATTTCATAACCTTTGCCCGCCCCAGGGACTAATATATTTCTAACGTATAATTAGATCGGGAAATTGGTAATTATTCGAATTAAGAACCGAAGCTCGTTGCTCTTTTTGTTTCCCTATAATTGGAGCTTTTTGGCTCTATCCATTTATTCACTCGATCCAACCATAATTGATTTTTTGTACCGCTCTAAGAATTAAAACTCTAACAAACTAAACAAATATTTTGTACCGATCCCGTAAGGGTTAAGTACTCTATCTTAAAGTTATTTATTTATGATATGAGTTATTCATTTATACGACATGCTGTTTTTTCCATTCGTTCCCTCTCAGGATCAGTCGGGGTCTTACAAACTCTACCAACGGTATGGACGAATCCGTTCCTTCATCCAAATGTGTAAAAGATTTTAGCCGCACTTAAAAGCCGAGTACTCTACCGTTGAGTTAGCAACCCAAAAATAGAATTATGGTGTGTAGATACGATCGAAAAAAAAAAAGAGAGATTGGATTGCACAACCCCATCAAAAACATTTTTTTATAGTAAATTATGAACATAAAAATGAACAGCTATAATGAAAATCTGAAAAATTCCCGGATAAGATAAATGAAATATATCCCAGAGAATTTAAGGAACCTATCGCTTACATGAAGTAAAGTAAAAAAAACTTATAGGGCGTGGATAAATAGATCTATTTATCCACGATCAATTATATTTTTTCAATACACTATTGTCAATATGAACGTTGAGAAAAAAAAAAATAATATTATTATTATATTATAAAATAATAAGAACTTGTGTTGGATTGGCATTTCATAGATAACCTACCTAGAGAATAAAAAAAGTGTAGATGTCGAAAAGAAAAAAATAATCAAGAAGAAAACCTCGGGTTTATTCAATATCCATAAAGATACCATAAGAAAGCTCGGCCCCTTTTTTTAGTGGAGT